TAACACAAAATTTCTCCGCCTATTCTTTCTAGTCGAGCCTCTCGGTCTGTCATTATACCCCGAGAGGTAGAAAGAATTACAACTCCCATCCCGCCTAAAATTCTAGGAATTCTTTGATAGTTAGAATAGATTCGGAGACCCGGCCGACTTATCCGTTTTAAATTTAAAAGATTTCGATAAGTACTTTTCCTATTCCTTCTATGTCGTAGGGTTAAAACCAAAAAATATTTGTTGTTTTCTCGATGTTTTCTCACGTTTTCGATAAAACCCTCTCGTAAAAGTATTTTCACAATACTTTGGCTGATATTAGTAGATGCTACTCGAACCAGGCTTTTTCTATACATATCGGCATTTCGTATAGAGGTTATTATGTCAGCAATAGTATCACTACCCATGATTAATTAAAATGATTGGTGCCTCCAAATTTGGATATAATCAACATGCTTTTTTACGTATTTTTTTTTTATTTTACGTATTTTTTTTTTAGAAATTATGAATATTCATTTTGAAAGGTATATACGTGAGACAAAATCTACTAAATGAATCTTAATCTATTTATTTTAAATACCCTACTATAACCTATAACCATATCGTGGTCTCGTTTTATAATACCTCGGGAGCTAATGAAACTATTTTAGTAAAATTGAACTGTCTCAATTCTCGGGCAATCGCACCAAAAACTCGAGTTCCTTTTGGATTTCCTTCTTGATCAATCACAACTGCAGCATTGTCATCATATCGTATTATCATACCGTTGTCACGTTTAAGTTCTTTACAAGTACGTACAATTACAGCTCTGACCACTTCTGATCTTTCTAGAGGCATGTTTGGAACTGCGTCTTTGATCACAGCAACAATAACGTCACCAATATGAGCATATCGACGATTGCTAGCTCCTATGATTCGAATACACATCAATTCTCGAGCCCCGCTGTTATCTGCTACATTCAAATGGGTCTGAGGTTGAATCATATCATTTTATTTTATTTATTTTTTTTTTTGATCTGTTTTTTACAATACAAAGTTCGAAGAAAAAAAGAAATATTATTTGTTCAAAAAAAGAAACCTGCACCCGCTATTTTTAAGGCCTATTTCTTTTTTATCCCGAAATAATGAATTGAGCTCGTATAGGCATTTTAGACGCTGCTATTGAAATAGCCCTTCTGGCTATATTTTCTGTTACTCCACCCATTTCATAAAGGATTCGACCTGGTTTAACAACAGCTACCCAATATTCGGGAGAGCCTTTACCTGAACCCATACGTGTTTCAGCGGGCCTTACTGTAACTGGTTTATCTGGAAATATACGGACCCATATTTTTCCACCGCGACGTGCATTTCGTGTCATTGCTCGTCGACCCGCTTCTATTTGTCTAGATGTGATCCAAGCGGGTTCAAGTGCCTGAAGAGCGTATTTACCAAAACAAATAGTATTACCTCGATAAGACATTCCCTTCATTCTTCCTCTATGTTGTTTACGGAATCTGGTTCTTTTGGGGTTATAGTTGATGGTTTTTTTTGAATTCCATCTCTACTACAGAACCGGACGTGAGAGTTTCTTCTCATCCAGCTCCTCGCGAATAAATCAATTCAAATTCAAGATTTTGAATTCAATTCAGATAGAAAATAATTTGAATTAACTTTAATAATTAATATACTGAATCATGGATTTCATTTAATCTAGATTAAATATATTATTAATTTGTATATCTTGTTTTTATCGATAACTAAATATAAATATATTAAATAACTATTTTTTCTTATATTTATCTATTTTTTATTTATCTATTTTAGAATGTTTTATAATGTTAAAACAAATCTTTCTTTTGTTTTACTCTTTATCGTATTGGATTGACCCAATTTTAGCAATCCAAGAAAATAAAGTTTTCGCGGGCGAATATTTACTCTTTCAATTTCTATTTCAGTTCTCTCATTAGTTCATAATTTTTCCGAATAGATGAATTGGTCTCTGGCCGGTTCCGCCATCCCGATCAATGAATCATTCGAATTCTTTTTCACTAAAATCTTTTGAATTCACAGGTTCCATCGTTCCCATCGCTTCTTAATTAATGGTTAGGTCTGAATTCTACAACGGAGCTATTAGTTTTTGAGTCAATATTCTTAGTCTTTATTGGCTCGAAGCTCTTTATTTTTTGTTCGATGAGCAGATCCATTTAATGATGAATCCGTATTGATGCTTTATTACGCAGATTTTTTCTGAGATGACTCATAGACCTTACATATTGGAATTCTATATCTATATCATCAATATTCTTTATTCTTTTTCTTTCTTTCTCTCATCCTTCCATTTATCCATACCCTTTCTTTTTGATTTCGATTGACAACTTAGAAATTTTTTTAATAAAAAAGATTTCAGTTGCTACAACAATATGACCAATATATCATATCTTGACTGGTTCTTTGGATCCAGATAATACGAACTGATGAGTTGGTTATTACTTCTATAGTTATTTGTTTATACTATGAGGCTGGTTTTTTA